TGAATAATCATCTGCTTCCGGAAGAAATCGAAGAATTTCTTGGGAATCCTACAAGATCAATTCGTTCTTTTTTCTCTGACAGATGGTCAGAACTTCATCTGGGTTCGAATCCTATTGAGAGGTCCACCAGAGATCAGAAATTTTTGAAGAAAAAACAAGATGTTTCTTTTGTCCCTTCCAGGCGAGCGGAAAATAAGGAAATGGTTGATATATTCAAGATAATTACGTATTTACAAAATACCGTCTCAATTCATCCTATTTCATTCTTGAACAAAAATCCATTTTTTGATTTATTTCATCTATTCCATGACCGGAACAAAAGGGGATACACGTTACACCACGATTTTGAATCAGAAGAGAGATTTCAAGAAATGGCAGATCTATTCACTCTATCAATAACCGAGCCGGATCTGGTGTATCATAGGAGATTTGCCTTTTCTATTGATTCCTACGGGTTGGATCAAAAAAAATTCTTGAATCAGGTATTCAACTCCAGAGATGAATCGAAAAAGAAATCTTTATTGGTTCTACCTCCTCTTTTTTATGAAGAGAATGAATCTTTTTATCGAAGGATCAGAAAAAAATCGGCCCGGATCTACTGCGGGAATGATTTGGAAGATCCAAAACGAAAAACAGCGGTATTTGCTAGCAACAACATAATGGAGGCAGTCAATCAATATAGATTGATCCGAAATCTGATTCAAATCTATGGGTACATAAGAAATGTATCTAATCGATTCTTTTTAATGAATAGATCCGATCACAACTTCGAATATGGAATTCAAAGGGATCAAATAGGAAATGATACTCTGAATCATATAACTATAATGAAATATACGATCAACCAACATTTATCGAATTTGAAAAAGAGTCAGAAGAAATGGTTTGATCCTCTTATTTCTCGAACCGGGAGATCCATGAATCGGGATCCTGATGTATATAGATACAAATGGTCCAATGGGAGCAAGAATTTCCAGGAACATTTCCTTTCTGAACAGAAGAACCATTTTCAAGTAGTGTTCGATCGGTTACGTATTAATCAATATTCGATTGATTGGTCCGAGGTTATAGACAAACAAGATTTGTCTAAGTCACTTCGTTTCTTTTTGTCCAAGTCACTTCGTTTCTTTTTGTCCAAGTCACTTCTCTTTTTGTCCAAGTCACTTCCCCTTTTCTTTGTGAGTATCGGGAATACCCCCATTCATAGGTCCGAGATCCACATCTATGAATTGAAAGGTCCGAATGATCAACTCCGCAATCAGTTGTTAGAATCAATAGGTGTTCAAATCGTTCATTTGAATAAATTGAAACCCTTCTTATTGGATGATCATGATACTTCCAAAAGACCGAAATCCTTGATCAATGGAGGAACAAGATTACCATTTTGCTTCAAAAAGATACCAAAGTGGGTGATTGACTCATTCCATACTAGAAATAATCGCAGGAAATCCTTTGATAACACGGATTCCTATTTATCAATGATATTCCATGATCGAGACAATTGGCTGAATCCCGTGAAACCATTTCATAGAAGTTCATTGATATCTTCTTTTTATAAAGCAAATCCACTTCGATTCTTGAATGATCCAAATCGCTTCTGGTTCTATTGTAACAAAGGATTCCCTTTTTATGTGGAAAAGACCCGTATCAATAATTATGATCCTACATATGGACAATTCCTCACTATCTTGTTCATTCGCAACAAAATATTTTCTTCGTGCGTCGGTAAAAAAAAACATATTTTTGGGGAGAGAGAGACTATTTTGTCAATCGAGTCACAGGTATCTGACATATTTATACCTAACGATTTTACACAAAGTGGTGACGAAAGGTATAACTTGTACAAATTTTTCCATTTTCCAATTCGATCCGAGCCATTCGTTCGTAGAGCTATTTACTCGATCGCAGACATTTATACAACACCTCTAACAGAGGAACAAATAGTTAATTTTGAAAGAACTTATTGTCAGCCTCTTTCAGATATGAATCTATCTGATTCAGAAGGGAAGAACTTGCATGAGTATCTCAGTTTCAATTCAAACATGGATTTGATTCACACTCCATGTTCTGAGAAGGATTTCCCATCTGGAAAGAGGAAAAAAAAACGGAGTCTTTCTCTAAAGAAATGCGTTGAGAAAGGGCAGATGTATAGAACCTTTCAACGAGATAGTGCTCTTTTCAATCTCTCAAAATGGAATCTCTTCCAAACATATATGCCATGGTTCCTTACTTCGACAGGGTGGAAATATCTAAATTTCACCACCCTTTTAGAGATTTTTTCAGAACCATTGCCGATACTAAGGATACTAAGTAGCAGGCACAAATTTGTATCCGTTTTGAGAGATATTATGCATGTATCAGATATATCATGGCCAATTCCTCAGAAGATTCTTCCACAATGGACTCTGACTCTGAAAAGTAAGATTTCGAGTCTGATAAGTGAGATTTCGAGTAAGTGTTTCCAGAATCTCCTTCTGTCCGAAGAAACGATTCATCGAAATAATGAGTCACCCGTTCCATTGATATGGACACATCTGAGATTAACAAATGCTCGGGAGTTCCTCTATTCAATCCTTTTCCTTCTTCTTGTTGCTGGATATCTCGTTCGCATACATCTTCTCTTTGTTTCCCGAGCCTCTAGTGAGTTACAGACAGAGTTAGAAAAGATCAAATCTTTGATGATTCCATCATACATGATTGAGTTGCGAAAACTTTTGGATAGGTATCCTACATCTGAATCTGAACTGAATTCTTTCTGGTTAAAGAATCTCTTTCTAGTTGCTCTGGAACAATTAGGAGATTTTCTGGAAGAAATACGGGTTTCTGCTTCTGGTGGCAACATGCTATTGGTTGGTGGTTCCGCTTATGGGGTCAAATCAATACGTTCTAAGAAGAAATATTTGAATATCAATCTCATCGATCTCAGAAGTATCATACAAAATCCCATCAATCGAATCGCTTTTTCGAGAAATACGAGACATCTAAGTCGTACAAGTAAAGAGATCTATTCATTGATAAGAAAAAGAAAAGGGGTGAACGGTGATTGGATTGATGAGAAAATAGAATCCTGGGTCGCGAACAGTGATTTGGTTGATGATGAAGAAAGAGAATTCTTGGTTCAGTTCTCCACCTTAACGACCGAAAAAGAAAAAAGGATTGATCAAATTCTATTGAGTCTGACTCATAGTGATCATTTATCAAAGAATGACTCTGGTTATCAAATGATTGAACAACCGGGATCAATTTACTTACGATACTTAGTTGACATTCATAAAAAGTATCTAATGAATTATGAGTTCAATAGATCCTGTTTAGCAGAAAGACGGATATTCCTTGCTCATTATCAGACAATCACTTATTCACAAACCCCGTGTGGGGCTAATAGTTTTCATTTCCCATCTCATGGAAAACCCTTCTCGCTCCGTTTAGCCCTATCCCCTTCTAGGGGTATTTTAGTGATAGGTTCTATAGGAACTGGACGATCCTATTTGGTCAAATACCTAGCGACAAACTCCCATGTTCCTTTCATTACGATATTTCCGAACAACTTTCCGTATTCGTATTACAAGCCTGAAGGTTTTTTTATTGATGATAGTGATAGTGACGATAGTGATTATCGTGACGATATCGATATTGATGATAGTGACGATATTGATGATGACCTTGATCTTGATACGGAGCTGCTAGATATGACGAATGTGCTAACTATGGATATGCCGCCGAGTATATACGGATTTTATATCGATATCACCTTTCGATTCGCATTAGCAAGAGCAATGTCTCCTTGCATAATATGGATTCCAAACATTCATGATCTGTATGTGAATTACAGATCCTTCGGTCTATTACAGAACTATCTCTCCAGAGATTGTGAAAGATATTCCACTAGAAATATTCTTGTTATTGGTTCGACTCATATTCCCCAAAAAGTGGATCCCGCTCTAATAGCTCCGAATAAATTAAATACATGCATTAAGATACGAAGGCTTCTTATTCAACAACAACGAAAGCACTTTTTCATTCTTTCATATACTAAAGGGTTTCACTTGGAAAAGAAAATGTTCCATACTAACGGATTCGGGTCCATAACCATGGGTTCCAATGCACGAGATCTTGCAGCACTTATCAATGAGGCCCTATCCATTAGTATTACACAGAAGAAATCAATTATAGAAACTAATACAATTAGATCAGCTCTTCATAGACAAACTTGGGATTTGCGATCCCAGGTAATATCGGTTCAGGATCATGGGATCCTTTTCTATCAGATAGGAAGGGCTGTTGCACAAAATGTACTTCTAAGTAATTGCCCCGTAGATCCTATATCTATCTATATGAAGAAGAAATCATGTAAAGAAGGGGATTCTTATTTGTACAAATGGTACTTCGAACTTGGAACGAGCATGAAGAAATTAACGATACTTCTTTATCTTTTGAATTGTTCTGCCGGATTGGTCGCTCAAGATCTTTGGTCTTCACCCGGACCTGATGAAAATAATTGGATCGCTTCTTATAGATTCGCTGAGAATGATTCTGATCTAGTTCATGGCCTATTAGAACTAGAAGGCGCTCTGTTGGGATCCTCACGGACAGAAAAAGATTGCAGTCAGTTTGATAATAATCGAGTGACATTACTTCTTCGGTCCGAACCAAGGAATCAGTTAGATATGATTCAAAACTATGAAAAATACGAATCGGAGTTTGAAGAAGAGGAAGAGGACATCGACCCGCAACAAATGGAGGAGGATTTATTCGATCACATAGTTTGGGCTCCTAGAATATGGCGCCCTTGGACCAATCTATTTGATTGTATTGAAAGGCCCACTGAATTGGGATTTCCCTATCGGGCCGGATCATTTCGGGGCAAGCGGAGCATTTATCATGAAGAGGATGAGCTTCAAGAGCATGAGGAGGAGTTCTTGCAGAGGGGAACCATGCAGTACCGGACACCAGATAGATTTTCCAAAGAACAAGGCTTTTTTCGAATAAGCCAATTCATT